TTCAAAAAAAAAAAATAAATAAAGGATTATCCTCAATTTTAGTGAGGAGTGATAGAAGTATGAGATATAGCATTTGAATTAATTCAAATGAATAACTACCAAAATCAAAAACTTTTAAGCAATTTAAAGTAAAGACTTGTTTTTTTAAAATAGAATAGCAAATATTTATGATTTATTCGTTTTTTTGTCCATAATTATTCAGGAGAGATGGCCGAGTGGTTCAAGGCGTAGCATTGGAACTGCTATGTAGACTCTTTTTTGTTTACCGAGGGTTCGAATCCCTCTCTCTCCGGCGCTGTAATATTGTTTACTTTTCAAACAGGATTGAGGATCATATGTAACAAATTCTAGAGAAAAAAAAAAAAGACTCTCCCTGAATAAAAAATGGACCGTTCGTTAGGGTTGCTTTCCTTAATACATCGAATTCTTGTTCTTAACAGACTATAAAAAAACTAAATAGAGAATAGGGTTGTTCTCGTTCATGTTCAACAATTATGCACGATGCGAGATAGAAACTAATCAAAAGTATAAACAAGGTATGAAAAGATACCGATCATTTTAGATTTTAGAATAAAGATCGAGGATAAAAATGGATTATCATCATGGTATTCCTAATTAGTAGATGTGAAAACAAATTAATGGGAAATCTTATTTTCCCAACCTTTTTTGTTTTGCTTTATTTCTATTTATTAAGTTTTACGAGAATAATATTCTACAACTAACAATTCATTTATTTTCAAGCCTACCGCTGTAGGATCTATTATTTGATTGACTAATCCCTTAGATTCCACTGAATGAAGAATCAAATGGTTAGGCACTTCCTTATCGGAAGTTGAATCCATAGAATTGAGAATCATAGTTTTAGATTTTTCGTCATCCCTCACCGTAATAATATCCCGGGGTTTACAGCGATAACTTGGTATATTTACCATATGTCCATTAACTAAAATATGTCTATGGTTAACTAATTGCCGAGCTCGAGGAATAGTTGACGCCATACCCAATCTAAAGATAATGTTATCTAATCGCATTTCAAGTAATTGTAATAAAACCTGTCCTGTCTGCCCTTTGGTTTTTGCGGCGATACGAACATATTTAAGTAATTGTCGTTCCGTAAGACCATAATGCAAACGCAATTTTTGTTTTTCTTCTAAACGGATACGATATTCAGATTTTTTAATGGAGCGTGATTGATTTCGAACATTATTTCCTACTCTAGACCTTTTGCTAGTTAGTCCCGGTAAAGACCCCAGACGGCATATCTTTTTGAAAAGAGGCCCTCGGTAACGTGACATAAAAACTCCTTTTTTGTTTTAAAATTGATGAAACTAAAATTTAAACTGAACTAAAAATAAATAGGATATTAGGGTAAAAATTTAGATAATTAGAAGTAGGTACTTCTATATTATAGTACTTCTTTAAAGTGAAAAGAGATGAATTCCTATTTCAATTCGATTGTATATTCACAAATAATGTTTATATACACAATTTTTTCTTTTGGAACTCTTTAAGAGTTCATTCTCTTTTTGAATCTTTTTTGTCTATAAAATCAAAAAATAGAGTTTCTGCATAATTAGAAATTTCGACTTCCTAAGAATGAGTATTTCTTATAATAAATCTTATAATAAAGCAAATAAGGGTTTTAAATTTTGAAAACAAAAAAGAAAAAGAAATAAATAAAACAAAACAAGAAAAGCCAGCTATCGGAGTCGAACCGATGACCATCGCATTACAAATGCGATGCTCTAACCTCTGAGCTAAGCGGGCTTTTATAATTTTTTCAAATCGATAATTTGTACATGAATAAGAATTTCTTAAATTCTTAGGTACTATTTATTTTAGTAGTTATTCATAAGGAATAAAAGAATAATTTGAGCGTTCAAGTATTATAAATAAAATAATACAATTAAAATAAAAAGGGGCATATTCACAAAAATTTATTAGAAATACAAGATTTCTATTGAATTCTATTGAATTGTGGATAGAGAATTGCTAGAATGAGGTCAAATGTAGGGGATCTCAAATAGTTCGTGTCAATTAAAAAAAAGAGTATATCTAAAACCAAAACAAAAGAAGAACAGAGGGGATATGGCGAAATAGGTAGACGCTACGGACTTAATTGTATTGAGCCTTAGTATGGAAACGTACTAAGTGAAAACTTTCAAATTCAGAGAAACCCTGGAATAAAAAACGGGCAATCCTGAGCCAAATCCGGTGTTCCAAAATATTTCTAAAAAATAAATAAAAATAAATCTATAATCTATATTAGAAAGGATAGGTGCAGAGACTCAATGGAAGGTATTCTAACAACTCAAGGTTATTTTACGATTAGTTTATCAAATCTATTATTTGACTTTAGTAAAGAAAAAGAATAAATAAGAAATCTATTGGAAAACTAGACATAGAAGTCTTGCATATATCAAATATTTTTACTTTAAATAAAAAAAAAAAAATTTGATGAAAAAGAATAAAGATAGAGTCCCATTCTACATGTCAATAATGACAACAAGGAAATTTATTGTAAGAGGAAAATCCGTCGACTTTAGAAATCGTGAGGGTTCAAGTCCCTCTATCCCCATAATCTTCCATGTTTTTTTCCTTATTTTAATTTTTAATATATTATTAAAGGTTTCAATTTAATCTTTTTTCAATTGACATATAACTTGTTAATTTTATAAAATTAACAAACCCCATCTTACAAATGGTCGGGATAGCTCAGCCGGTAGAGCAGAGGACTGAAAATCCTTGTGTCACCAGTTCAAATCTGGTTCCTGACATATTTTACCATTATCTATCTTTTTTCAGAGTTTAATTATTTCAATTTAATATGGAATTAAACATACAGCGTAATAAAATGAAATGAATTGGTTTAAATAATAGTTGAATATTAAATGTTGCCAAAACTCATTTCACATTTAAAGTAAAAAAATAAGAAATAGAGGATTCTCTATTTCTTATTTTTTTATTTTAATTTTTAAAATTTATAGGTGTTGATTCTCTGCTTTTTTTCCTTTTTTTGTTATATCACTCTTTCAATAAGATAAGAATCGCGGTACAAAGTTCCTGAGACAGAACTCATGTTACTGACTTTTGTACGAGTATAAAAACATCTATTCAACATTTGAGAATTCTTAATTTAATTCTATTTTTTGAATTTATGCAAGGTGAGCCGAATATGATTAAGATCTCACTGAATTTTTGAATCTATAAAAGATTGGAAAGAAATCCTTTAATATTGTAAGTTTTAGTACTGAAGATTTAATTAATAAGCATCTTGAATTTCAAAAAAATTGGGTGCAATATAATCCTTTCTTAAAGGCCATCCTATCCAACTTTCCGGCATTAAGATCCGCTTCAATCGTGGATGATTATCATAGACTATTCCGAACATATCATAAGATTCTCTTTCTTGAAAATCCGCACTTTTCCAAACCCGGAAAACAGACGGAATTCGAGGATTTGATCTTGGAGCAAACACTTTGATACAAACTTCTTCGGGTTGATCTATACCATCTTCTATTCTTGTCAAATGATAGACACTCGTTAAGAGTCCGCCTGGGGATACATCATAGGCACATTGAGAACGTAAATAATTGTAACCATATACATATAAAATAACAGCAATGGAATGCCAATCCTCTGGTTTTATCTGTAAAGTCTCTATTCCTTGGTAATCAAAACCCAAGGATCTGTGAACTAAACCATGTTTGACGAGCCAAGCAGACAAACGATCCTTCATCTTTTTTCCCTCTAAGGCATATTTATGTGTTTAAGTCTTTTTCACTAGAATCAAAGTTAGAAAGATTTATTTCGCCTTTTTTTCTTGTTCAAAGGAATCCGAATTTACAAATTCGTATGAATAAACTGATTTTTTATAATTAAAAAAAGTATCAGGGCTCACTTTGGAAATAGACGATGATTTAGAAAGTAATTCTTGACTAAAGTATCCAGTTTGAGTAGTCCATTGAATATTTAATTTGTGAATCGTAATAAAACAACGTCCTCCCCCTTGTGATCTAATTCGATCGTCAGAAATCTCTCGAGATATCTTTTTCCGAAGTTTTGTTATAGCATCTATAACCGCTTCGGGTTTTGGTGGACAACCGGGCAAATAAACATCTACTGGAATTAACTTATCAACTCCTCGAACTGTACTATAAGAATCCGTACTGAACATTCCACCTGTAATTGTACAGGCTCCCATAGCAATAACATATTTTGGTTCAGGCATTTGTTCATATAATCGTACTAAAGACGGAGCCATTTTCATAGTGACGGTGCCCGCTGTTAAAATTAGGTCAGCCTGTCGAGGACTAGACCTTGGTACTAATCCATAACGATCAAAATCAAATCGTGAACCTATTAATGCAGCAAATTCAATAAAGCAACAACTAGTACCATAGAGAAGCGGCCATAAACTGGAGAGTCTTGACCAATTTGAAAGATCATTTGATGTGGTTGAAATAACAGAAGGTTGGGTTGTCCGATTAAGTAAAGGAAACTCCATGGAATTCATAACTATCTTAATATTTGTTCTTTTTTAAGTATTATTGTCCGAATATTCAAGGTATAAGACTAAGACCATTCTAATGCTCCTTTTCGCCACACATAAACTAAACCAACAATTAGGATAAAAACAAAGATTAAAGCTTCGATAAATACGGATACCCCCAAAATATCGAAACTCATTGCCCACGGATAAAGAAAAACCGTTTCAACGTCAAAAATAACAAAAACTAGAGCAAACATATAATAACGGATTCTAAATTGTAACCAAGCATCGCCCAAGGGTTCTATACCTGATTCATAACTAGAAAGTTTTTCGGGTCCTTTTTTTATCGGCGATAAAATTCCAGAAATAAAAAAAACTAAAATAGGAATAACACTTGAGATTATTAGAAATGCCCAGAAGATATCATATTCATAACTTAAAAACATAGGTATACTCCCATGATTCTAGAAGGGTTATAATCATCTTTTCTTTCAATCAGAATTGATTGCCAACTCATTAAAGAGTTTGTTTAATAAACAAAGATATAGATAGATATATATCTATCTATATCTTTGTTTCAATTACTTCAATTAACTAACAATTAATTAAAAAGTAGATGAAAACTACTTAAAGTAGTGCGCTATATTTTTTTTAGGGCTATACGGATTCGAACCGTAGACCTTCTCGGTAAAACAGATCAAACTGATTAATATCAAAATGATTCAAACTGTTTCAAAAACCCAACATGCATCTTTTTTGCATTGGGCTCTTTCATTAATTGAAAATAAAAAAAATTAGTTTACAAATTAATTTACCATTTTTATCTTATAAAAAAAAGATAAAAAAATAGTTCCTGGTGCTCATATTTTTTTTTTAGAAAAGTATCCAAAAGCACTACCAAAGTCTTTCAAGGAAAGATTATCCTGACGTAGGTCAGCTTTCAGTTTAGATCAACCTAATTTAGATAGAAAATCTATCTAAATTCTCCATCGCTCTTCTATTTAAACTATAACATATGAACTTCATACACCTTTAAAGTTCATATGATAAAACGAGAAGAGAATCTTTTGAGGTCTTTATCGTCACTAAGCATTGGGTTATTCACCTTATCAAGATTGTAAATCAATAATTATTTTCGATAAACTACCTCAAGGCATAAAATGTCTAAAGTAACTATTTAAAGTGAAAGTAAACCGAATTCTTTTTTGTCAGGCTATTGTTCTCTTGTTTTATAAACTTTTGGGAGTAAGACATCGACTTTTCAATCAGTCTTTTGATTCCAACTCCTTTGAAAAAACATTGGCGCACGTGTAAACGAGTTGCTCTACCGAACTGAGCTATAACCCTTGTATTTGTAATACATATCTTATTACAGTAAGAGTCTTTTGTCAAGATAATGATTATCTCATTCAATATCTTAGTTCTTTGTTCTCTTTGATTAATATTGCTTCCAAAAGGAATTGAATTTATAATTCATTCAGGGGGATTTGATTTTTATTTTATTTCATTTTATGTGTTAATGAACAAAAACCTACTTAACTCAGTGGTTAGAGTATTGCTTTCATACGGCGGGAGTCATTGGTTCAAATCCAATAGTAGGTAATTATTATCAATAATGCTATTGCAAATAATGCTATCTAATCAATTTTTATACCTAATTTTATTTTATTCATTTTTTATTCTTTAGATTGTCAATTTTTATTTTTCTTTTTTTTTTTTTATTTATTCTTTTTTTTCAAGAATTGGAATTGGAATCCGATTCCACTTCCAATTCCAATTCTTGTCAAGTAGATGAACTCCAGTTTCTATAGTTATTCTATATTGGAAATTACTAGGCGGGAGAACCCGAACTTATGGATAACCAAACAAAAGTTCTTGTTACTTGTTATCAATTCTTGTTTATCAGTTTGAATCAAACAAAACAACTTGTTACGCAATTACATTAATAGCTTCAACTCGTGCCCTAGCCCGTTTGAGAGCTAAATTTGCCTCAATAATTTGTCTTTTTCCTTCAGCTTTTCGCAAGTTAGTTTCGGCTATTTCAAGAGTTTGCTGAGCTTCTTGTGGATCAATCTCACTCCCCTTCTCAGCATCCTTTACTAAGACAGTGATCTGATTATTGCCTATTCTAGCACAACCACCCATAAGAGCCATTGTTACCCATTCGGTATTAATACGAATTCTCAAAATACCTATATCGACAGCTGTGGCAATAAGCGCATGATTTGGTAATACGCCAATTTGACCACTATTCGTGGATAAAATAATTTCTTTTACTTCAGAATCCCAAACAATTCGATTCGGCGTCAATACACAAAGATTTAAAGTCATTTGTTCTCCATTTCTAAATTCGTAGCTTTCGCGGTAGCTTCATCAATGTTACCTACTAAATAAAAGGCCTGTTCGGGAAGACTATCTAATTCTCCGGAAAGGATTAATTTAAACCCTCTAATAGTTTCTGCCAGGCCGACATATTTTCCTGGAGAACCAGTAAAAACTTCTGCTACGAAAAAAGGTTGTGATAAGAAACGCTCAATTTTTCGTGCTCTTGCTACAGTTAATCGATCTTCTTCAGATAATTCGTCCAACCCCAGAATTGCTATAATGTCTTGAAGTTCTTTGTAACGTTGTAAAGTTTGCTTTACTTTTTGCGCAGTTTCATAATGTTCACTACCAACTATTTTTGGTTGGAGCATAGTTGATGTTGAATCTAAAGGATCGACTGCAGGATAGATACCTTTAGCCGCTAATCCTCTTGATAGTACTGTAGTAGCATCTAAATGTGCAAATGTCGTTGCTGGAGCCGGATCGGTTAAATCATCAGCAGGGACATAAACTGCTTGAATCGAAGTTATGGACCCTTCTTTTGTAGAAGTAATTCTTTCTTGTAAAGATCCCATTTCACTACTAAGGGTAGGTTGATAACCGACAGCGGAAGGCATTCTACCTAATAAGGCGGATACCTCGGATCCCGCTTGAACAAAACGAAATATGTTATCGATAAATAG